GGTTTTCCATTAGTATTAATGGTGAGCTAAATGGTTTCTTCCCTGGGGAAAGGGGGCTTCGACAAGGTGATCCTTTGTCGCCCTACCTCTTCGTACTAGTAATGGAGGCTTTTTCTGGAATGCTTAATGGCATGGTTAATGAAGGGCAGTTTCGGTTCCATTGGAGATGTCAGAAAGAGAGCATCACACACCCCTGTTTCGCGGATGACCTCCTCATTTTCTACAAAGGGGAGGTTAGATCAGTATCTTTGATAAAGGACTGCTTATCCCGGTTTAGTGGCTTGTCTGGGCTTTATCCCAATCCGGAGAAGAGCAATGTTTTCTCCTGTGGAATTTCAGAAACTTAACTGGAGCAAATTCTGAGTATTCTTGGATATAGCGCGGGTTCTCTTCCTGTTAGATACCTTGGGGTTCCTCCAGGCTTAGGAAGACGGATTGTAGTTCTGGTGGACAAAATAGTTGCCTGGGCAAGAAGTTGGGCGAGTAGGGCATTGTCTTACGCAGGCAGGTTGCAATTGATTAATTCCATTCTTTTTGCCATCCAGACTTACTGGTCATCCTTGTTCATTTTGCCTAAAAGTGTGATTAAGCAGGTGGAGCAAGTTCTTCGGAATTTCCTGTGGAAGGGGAGTGACCTCAGCCATGGTGGGGCAAAGGTTGCCTGGGCGAGTATTTGTCTTCCTAAGCAGGAGGGTGGTCTTGGGATTCAAAATTTGGAGGTTTGGAACCGAGCGGCTATGCTCAAACACATCTGGCACATTTGCTCAGACGGTGACCAATCTATCTGGTCTAACTGGGTAAGATCCTACCTCATCAGGCATAGAGATTTTTGGGAGATGAGGCGCCCAGGAGTATGTTCTTGGGCTTGGGGAAAGCTGTTAAAGTTGAGAGAGGTAGCCCGTGGAAATTTGAAACGTGAAGGTAATAGGGTTCTTTGGACTGAGACTCCCAATGGAATATTTTCTATAAAGAGCGCATGGGAAAGCGTTCGCCCCCGTGGCCCTAGGGTGGATTGGCATAAGGTTGTCTGGTTTAGCAAAGGGATCCCTAGACATGCAGTGATTCTTTGGTTGGCCATTAGGAGGAAATTTAGTACTCGAGATATTTTGGCTTCCATTGGTCTTTCCCGGGATACTCGATGCGTCCTTTGTGGAAACGAGGGCGAGAGCCATGACCACCTTTTCTTTTCATGCCCCTTCTCTGAAGGTATATGGCGCCTCCTCTGCAGTATAATTTGCCTTGGTATAATCTGGACTGGGGAGAGACCATTCAATGGATGGTGTCCAATTTTAAAGGGAAGTCCTGAATAAGGAGTATGTAATTTCGTTGAGTTCCTTCCATTGATAGAAAGAGTACTTTTCTTTGTTCTATCGGCCAATTCATGCTGGCAGTTCCTTTCAATCCATCTTTGTTCTTAGTGACATTCTACTTGACTCTAATAGAATAGATCCGTAGGCATAGGTCTGTTCCTTGGTGATAGCTGCTGGTATGCAAATAAGAGAAGGTCCAAAAGAATGAGAAATCAGCAGTGACCAGATGAAAGAGAGAAATATAACAAATGTGCTGTAGGGAGCACTTAAATCACACGAAGGTTAGCACGGCCGGGCAGTCAGTTTAGCGTTAGCGATGTCGAAGACGGACTCTTTGCACCAAGTCAATGCCAACCGCTCTTTGAGGTTCTTTCTGTGGCTTTCCTTCAAGGCTCTTAGGCGAAGGAATAGAATAAGGCTCTACCTTCGTTCTAGTCTTGAGGGCGGTTGCCCCTTTCAAGCCTGCAAACGGAGGAAAAGCCCTACACTGAAGAAAGAGTACAAGAATAAAGAGAAGATGAATGCAAGAGATAGAAAGGCCTGCTGACCCTATCCTTCTTCCATACCATACTCACCGCGAGTCCATTGTGCTTACGAACGAGTGGAGCGTCTTCAATGCGAGTTGTGCGTGGAATGTCGCCTAAACAGTTTCATAGTGGCGTTTGTTGTTTTCGAGTTCCCCTGCCTTCGGAAAGTATACTCCTAATGGTACCTTAGTACGCCATAGGCGTCTGAAGGGGGAGTGTAGTGAAGGCACTCTCTTGGAAGAAGCCCGCCAGCTTACTATACTAAGGGAAGAGGGTGTTATTTAACAGTGGTAGGGGAAGTCGTCCCGAAGCGCAACCAGACTCTTGTTCTTCCTCTTCAGCGGCCAAAGCATTAATAAGTTGTTTTATATTCGTTTTTAGTTGACTTCCTTTACGCCCACGCAGCGGGGATATGGGGGTAAACAGGGGGGCAGACAAAGCAAGAGGGGGTAAGTCCGCTAAGTCCAGCTAGTCCAGTCAAGCAAGTCTAAGCAATTCTGCAGTAACTTCACTTGCTCCAAAGTGACATATAAAATAGTAATAGAATGGATCCCAAATAGCTTTTGACAGCAGACGATTTGTACCTTCGAGATAATACCAAACGATTTCCCACTACCAGACGATTTGGTATTGAGATGGGGTACCAATGTCTGATCCCAAGGAATGTCGCGTTTTAGGTTGCTGTCGCGTCTGGGATTGTAGATTGAAATAGATTCGCCTTTCGAGTTGTTTTCGCGTCTGGGGTTGTTCCTCTCTTTAGGCCTTCAGCGGACGATTTTCCTTTTTAAGGAAGAAGGGGAAGTTCAAGAAGAAGCTGCTTGAGAATCAGCTGTGAGGGAATGCCCTCTTGTTCACGAATGCCCTGTTGGAGGAATATCTACTGTTCTTGCCTTGCCTTGTTAGGCTGTTTTCGACGGGTCGGTCTTGATGCCGAGAAGGAGCTCTTTGACACATGAATCCATAGTAAAGAATCGGACAAGGAATGCGCTCTTACTGCTGCCATTAAGCCAATGAAATAGTTTTTGTACGAGTAAAGGGGTACGCACGGTTTAAGCTTTCCTTGCCTTGTCCAATAAGCTGTTTGCAGGATAAGGCGAGACAGATAGAGATATCTCATTAAGAGAGGACGGGACTGCTTCTTCGTGACTGGGACTGTACATGGATTCTAAACCTTGGGCATTCAAACTTGAAGCGAAGCAAGCGGGTGGCATGTGTAACCCGTTATAAGAGTAAGGGTCGTAGCGAGAGGACTAGTAAAGTCAAGCCTTACCTTACTCTTGCAATTTCGTGTCCATGTCTGCTTTCTTGTTCTCAGATGCTACATAACGGCTCTTTAACGCATCCCCTATACGCTGCGGAATAACCCCTCTTAGTACGAATCCCCTGCTAGTATGCCTCCCTTTCGTACCGATCGTCACTGTCTTTCCTTGATTACTCGGATCAATGAGACAAGGAGTTACTCAGAGCTGTAGTTAGGGCCTTTGCCAAAGGAATGGGACCCCTTCTAAGCGAGTAAATCCCAGTAGAGAGAGGAGGATCCGCCCTAAGGGTTAAATATCCTTTAATGGGATTGGATTGGCTGCTTCCAGCTAGAAGCACATCAGGAGGGCATCGAAAGTTTATCAAGCACTGCACCGGATTTTCCTTAATCCGAGTAGGCTGCACATGAATAGGCTCTTAGATGCGGCATTATCGCCATTGATGGAGAATAAGCGCTCTTGGAGGATATATAAACCATGAAAAGAGGGGAATACTACATATAAGATATAGTTAATGTACGAGCAGGAGAGAGTCAAAAGGCAGAAGAGGAATCGGTTGTGCTAGAATTAGATCTAACCGTATCCGGTCTTTCGAAAGAGAGTAAGCTCTTTTGTGAGAGTTCGGAAGAAAGATTTGCTAACTGTGAAATCATCTGCCCTGCTGTAAGAAAGGTAACTGCTTTCGTAGCAGCAGTAGCCGGTGTAAGCAATTGAATCATCATAAGAGTGAAGTTAGCAGGGCTAGGGCTGTCATCCCTTCCCTTGGATGGCCTAGCTGTTGGAAAAAGAAGAGCTGTGAACGTAGGAACTGTTGGCAATAACCGTTGGTAGAGTTCTTGTTTCCGGTGTAGATGTTATCAACTCGGTAAGGCGAAGAACAACCAAAATTCCCGAGAAAATGAAAGATTTCGATTTATTAATGAAATCGGATTGATGGACAGAGAATGGCATTTTTGCCATAGAAGAAGCTCCTGGTGGTTCAGTCAGGTAATCAGTAACCGTTGCTACCCTTGCTCGAGTTTGGGTAATTGTGAAATCATCCACTGCTCTCGTAACCCTTGCTTGGCTCTCTCCTGTTGATTATGCCTAATCTGATGGAGGAAGAACCGCGCTTAGAAATGTGAACGTAACCTTCGCTATTTCATCTCCGGCTATTGAGCCAAGTGGAAGAACTGATTGCACAATTGAAAGAATAGGCTCTGGTACTAATGACTTAACTGTTGATGGAAGGAACTGAACTTCAAGCTGGGGAAGGAAAGGAACTGATTGACCATTAGTAAGGGCAGGAGTAGGCGGGATAACGGCTGTTGTTGTCGGAATAACTGCTGTTTAGCGGGATAAACAAAGCAAAGCCCCACCGATTCCCTTTCCTGACGCAGTCAATTGCACATAAATAGGAAGAGAAAGATCTGGGCCCTACGAGCAGGCATGCCATGCATAGTAGACTAAGAGAATAGGACGCATAACAAGAAGTGAGGGAAGCTAGAGCAAGCTTAAGCACAGAAGGAGCTGTCCTGGTCCTGTTAGTACAAATAGGCTGTTTGTGCCTTTTTCCTGTGAGGGAGATTGATTTTAACAGGTTTGATTTCGAGATGGGAATCATAGTAAGGCAAGGAAGGTTCTTTATCATTTAGTCTTCTTGGCGAGAGGGATTTCTTGCTAACGGTTTTCTCCCGAAATGCCCGGATTGCACTAGTCTCAGGGACATGCCCAGAAGAGGCTGTTTTCGCACATTAATCACTAGTAGAAGAGGATGGCATTGAATCTGCTGTTCTTGTTCGAGAATCCGCAGCACATGAATATGAGTAAAAGGAACTGATTGACCAAGGTCTTATAGAAGGAGCTGCTTGAGATGGAAGTCCGCTAGTAAGAGGATTAGCTTCTAGAGTTGTGATTGCGCTTTCTCCCCATAGAACGCGGGGTAGTCGCTCTAAAGGGGAAGCTTGATGGCAGTGTGGCGGGAGGAATGAACACATTGGTTGGCCCTAGCGCTACGGAGGAGGCTCCCGTATTCTGTTGTACTACGGGTTCTGGTCTGGTCATAAATCTCTCCATCAGGCTGCTGAGCTTGTTGACTAATCAGCACCGGAAGTTCTCGTTCAGTATGAAGTTGAATGCAAGCCTATGTCCATCTCGTGTAGTTGAAGAGGGAAACCAATCAAATTGAGGTTGCCAGTTCGAAACTTCCATTTTATTAGCTAAATTCTGCAACAACAAAGCAAATATTCCTACCATGATGATCGTACCAGTTGCGCAGAAGAAGAATTCTGGTTCAAATAGGAATAAGAGTCGGTGGAATTCAAAATAATAATCTGTGGCTAGCTCTCCTCATGTTCAATCAGTTGCAAGTAGACATCAGCTCCGTGATTACCCGGTCCAGTAGGACGCCTTTGGGGCGGAACCTTTGCCTCAACCTTGCATTCCTCATGAGCATGAGTGTTAGCGCGCTAATGCCTATTTAGCTGTGCTGTTTGCTTCTCCTCTTTCCACTTCCCATTCCCTTCCTCGCTAGCTGTAGTTGCCCTCAACAACAACCCTTACCTTAGGAGTTTTCTCCCTAAGAGCGACTTCTTACTCTTTCCTTTCAATCGTAATATGTTTTGTTTGATACCTGTATCTTTTCTTATCTTAGATGAGTGACTCTGGAGTTTAGCCTTATAGTGAATGCCTGAGAAGGGAGGCTCTCGTGCTTCACTGGATAGAAGCACCAGTCTACCGCTTTCAATGCAGCGAGACTTCGCCGATTGAGAATATACTTTGAATAGATAGTAACAAGAAGGCATTTTTACTCTATTCCTAGTGGGCTTGGAAGGAAGCAGAATATCCTTCGGTTTACCATATGGTTAGTGGGCGGTGTAGGTTAATTTACAGTTCCAGGGTATAGGAATCATCTTAAACAGAAGCAAAGTCCCTATTAATTTCCTGGGGGTAGTAAGTAGGCTGAAAAAAGCCATTAAAGGAGGGGAAGTGGGTATAGAACTAGAATCAAGAGAAGGTGGTTTTACCACTTCGTTCAGTTAAGTTAACAGGTCTAGCTCAAATCTATAAGCCTAATTGGCCTTGTCCCACGGGATTCAACAACTCTATCTACAGCACTAAGAAATGGCTCACCGTCACAAGAGCTATGTGAAGTCTCACTGGTTAACTTCCTGGTTTTCGAGATGGGTATATATATATATATATAATGGTATCTCAATTCACTTATTGTTAAGCATACCGGCGTCTGCACGGGAGCAGATTTGCCGATGGATGGAAGGCTGCTGCTTTGTCTGCCATCGAGTTATCGGTTTCATAATAGCATTTCTCTTTTGCAGGTCATTCAATATCTGGTTCGAAAGGACCAGGGAGGGCGAATCGAGTCTCAAATGGGCATCTGATACATGGGGGTTCCACCACTCTTCCTTCTGGGTGACTGACAAATGTTCCCTCATTCGACTCACCATCTCTTTCATCTTTGGTCTTCGCTCAGGGAGGTCTTCCTTTTCCCAAGCACACACTAAGAGCACAGCTTGGTCCCAACAATCAATCTTTAGGAAGAAAGCATCGACATTGCGTGGTGTATGACGCTCGCCGAGCGGGAGAGAAAGTGAGAGAGAGTGCATAGTGCTGATAGCGAATAAAAGGCCGTTGAGCGTGTTGGATATAGGTTAGGAATTGCACCACTGCGTCCTTTTCCTTCTCCAGAGAAGGAGTCCTTTGGCTCAAAAGCATCCTCACACGCTGTGTCATCTGCTAAGGGAAGAGTGAGGCTAGAGTCATATAGTAAGAAAGAACACGCCTGCTTTTTGTTCGTAGGATAACTCTTGCCGCTGCCTTATAGTATAGTATAGTATAGTATAGTATAGTATAGTATAGTATAGTATAGTATAGTATAGTATAGTATAGTATAGTATAGTATAGTATAGTAAAGGGCGTGTTCTCATCTTTTGAAAGAAAGATGTAAGGTGTCGGCGCAAATATTCAACAAAAAATCTTAATTAACTGAGAAGCATTCAAATATGAACCTAAAAATAGGAATTTCCAAACTCTGTTAGAAAGCACCCACTTAATTCAACCATAAGGGCATTAAGACAGCTTCCTTCTCTCAAAACAAAGCCTGACCTAAACCCTTAGGATAAATTAGTGTTATGCACTGAACTGAACACTCAACCTCTCTTCTGAATTAATGTTGTAAATAAATGAGTATTCAAACCCTCTCCCTTACCTTCCCGGAACGGGAAAAGGCTCTCTTGCTTTGCTTGTTTGCTTTGTTCCTTATAGCACTGTGGCAAGCTCTCCTTTCATTGGTCTCGGGTGAAGTATCTGTTATAAGCGGATCTTTCCTTCCTTGGCGAATGGTGGCATACTCCCTTCTGGCCTATCCAAGTGCGACTTATCATTCTAAAAAAAGAGAGAGGGCGATAGCTTTCCAGGATCCTTCTCTCATTCGGAGGGGCTTTATCTCCTCAAAGACTCCCCGTAGAGTGGAAATTTCCCTGGCTAGCGCCTGCGGAGTGTAGAGCTGGGTCCTCATTCCAGTGATTTTCATCTCCTTGTTGTGGGGACAAGAGAACACGAAGATTGAAAGCATCGGCGACAGGCCTGTGAACAGTTCCGTTACCGTTACTCCAAAACAGATGCTATTTCATAGGCAGAAGATGAATTCTCCGCAGAGGAAGACGCGGAATCTAAAGCTTCAGCTAGAATAGCCCTTCCTTGTCTTTATGGTTCGCCGGAGAGGTACTACATCAACGGCTTACCTCCAGCACCTTGCTTTCTCCGGCGATCTAGACAAAATCTCGCGCGTTGTCGTACACGACCTCATAAGAGAGTCTTCCCTTTCGTTTCTATAGAATACACCTTCAGTCGAAGTGCCGCAGAGCTCATTCGAAAGAGAGGGGGCCGCGGCCATATGAGACAGAGACTATTATACTTTGACTCTTCCTTTGTCTTTGTGGGAGAGGGCAAAAATGCAAGATGTCTTTTTTTTGTTTTGGCGATAATCACTTCTGGGAGGGTGAATGCCAGGTTCCACCACAAGAAAGAAGGACAAATGGAAGTGGACTGGGGGGTCGTCATATGTTTTAGGTGGGCTTTTCTGAAAGAGTGCCCTTTCCCCAGCCTCCAATTGAATTGGGTCAGAACAGAGGACTAATCTCACTAGAATGGAATTGCAGTCCGCCCTGGCCTCCACTTAGTGGGTTTCGCCTCAAAACCAAAGGGAATAGCAGAATAGAGACAAGTTCCGCTGTGAATGAAGTCTACGTTCCGTAGACTAAACTTCACGGTTATGGATACGAGTTCCAAAGGCTCCACCAAGCCTTCTCTTAGGCTATAGCTCGTTCATAAATTCACTCGACCACTCAGACTTAACGAGGAAGTCCACGTAGACTTGACGAGAACTTGTTAGACGAGTTCCGTTGCATTGCAAGAAATCATTCCCGCCATTCTCCCTTCCAGTGAACTCCACGTGTCTGCTCCGGCTACGAAGCGGTGGAGAAGAGTTCCGAAGTACACTTGTTGTTTCGACTTCATTCATACACTTGTCAGCCTTCATCACCGCTGCTTTGGCGACCCGACTGAACGAATGCGGTGACGCGACTTGTGTAGCGAGTCCGCAGTGAAACCTGTCAAGTTCAGTCTATGAATCCCCCTCCTAGTAGGGGGGACGTTCTCAATTCAAAGTGGACTTTTGGGGCAAAGCCTAGACCAAAGGTGCCTAATAGCGTAGGGAAACTAATCGGGTAGCGAATCCCATCCTCAGCTAAACCAAGCCCCGGGTGGTAGCCTAATCGAAGAAGTTGAGCTTGTGCCCAAGCCCGCCTTTTTATAAAATCTCAACGTGGGATAGAGGAGGTTTGGAACCCTCATCGCGAATTTCATATGGGATATCCACAAAGGATACCAAGGATGGTCGTGGATCAATACAGGATCGAGAAGAAGAGCCCAACATATAATAAAGTCTTGAATGAAGCTTGGGTTGACGGGGTTTTCTTTACTAGTGAACCAATCTTGGGAGTAAAGCATGATATGATGCATTCTTCCTCAACATCAAGTTCACCAACTACAGTGATAATGGTTCCGTTCATGGGAAACTTGATACTGATATGATATGAGGATACCACAACCAAGTTGGCGTGGATCCAAGGTCGTGCTAGCAACATTTTCTATTTTTTTGATAGTATATCCGCTACATGGAATAGAGTTGACCGAACAAGGGGTCCTACTTGGAGATTAAGTCGAACTATACCTTGCGTGGTTCGAGTGGTCCCGTCATATGCACGAACAGCTGTAGTGAAGAGCAAACCAGGAAGGGTAAAAATGAGACTGCCTAGCTGTACTCAATGTGAAAATCTTCCATTTTGCACCAGTGTCTATCAAGACCCTCTTGATTTTTGGTAGTGGTCTACAAAGGCCTCTACATACAGGGGTCGAGTATGGGGATAGCGAATGTAAAGTCAAAATCATTCTGAGTGAAGGTAATTGGTTGGGGAGAAAATAGACTTCCCGCCATAGCAAACCCTCAGGTGGAATGGAATTAGGGGCGCTTGCTTGTGCTAGCCTTTGCCAGCCCGATGGACTTGTGAAGTGGACAGAAGTTCCATAATCGAGATCTGGGCAGGAAGATTTTCTTCAACTGGTTGGGTCTGTAAGAGATATAGAAGGACGGCTTCGACAAAGCAGGCTGAGTCCCCCAACCAGTTGGGACTGTGGCTGCGAATGAGAAATTCTTCCCGATCTGGTGGTATTGACTGATGCTGTCTGTAGCACAAGGGAAGGGTATTGATGCAAAGATCATCAAGCCTCAATGGAATGGACCTAGCCAAGTGTGGGATAGCCGTTCTGCTAGGCTTCCCCGCCATGTCCCCCGACTGCTGCTTGGCGTGGGGTAGCATAAGTCGTTTCCAGTGAAAGGGTGAGCGGC